CCAATCATCTAATTTGAGGAATAATTGGAACTATTGTATCAAGCCTTTTCATAACCATTTTTATTTGAAATCAATTTTGCAACATCTGATTTCGTACCACTCAAAGATTGGGCCGAATACTTTAAAAATAGCCCAAAAAGTGAAATCAATGTTGGGATTATTGGTTTATATGGATCGTTCCTGGTCGAGACCAAATATCAAAATGACATTGCCAAAAATAGATAAAATAGTATTTCCATTTATTTATCAAAAGAGGAGTATTCTTTCAAACCAAAATGGATTTTCCTTGATATCTAACATAATGCATGAAAGTATCCTTAAAGAATGCTTAGGTATATCAACAATCCTTAACAGATACTTCTACAAGATGTTCTATTTTTTCATAGAAAAAAATTCGCTCAAAAAAAACGCGAAAATATTTTTATCGTATCTTAGAGGATTTGTTACGTTGAAAAAGAAAGATAGATTCATATTCCCATACATATTAATTATATTGGAACAAAAAAAATCTTGGATTACTTTTTCAAAAAAAAGTAGAAATCCATTTTTTTGGAGTAAAAATACTATTCCAATTATAATAATAAGAAAAAAAAAACCTTTATTAATGAAAGAAAGAGACATCTTTTATCCAATATCGAAGGATTTGAACCAAGATTTCCAGGTGGATAGGATAGGGTATTCGTATATCTCACTCATGATTTTAATATATCAGTTTATCTTCGAAAAAGGGAAAAATGGAATGAATTGCTCGCAAATTATTATAAGATTTTACGATTTCGAATTCCCTTTAGGAAGATATACAAAATTGTACGGAAAATACAATCTCCACGACGACAACAAAACCTTCTTATATTATTTGAGAATAAAAATGATTGTTATAACCCATAAAAGGATTTTTGTTAGAATCGTTAGTAAAAATGATGAAATGAGTCTGTTGATACATTCGAGTAATTTAACGTTTTACAATTTGTTAACTAAATTTATTGTTATAACCGACATTTTCTACAAAAATGGACCCATGACCACAAGCTTGTCCGTAAATGGATTCCCGGAAAAAAAGAGGGTAAAGGGTGTCCTGGTGTCGAGATCTATGGAGTTCTTAATATGCTCGAGATTCCTCTAGTTAAAATTAAAAAAGTCTATTTAGTCAAACAAAGAATCAGAGATTCATTGGATTATCAAATGATACATAGTGCGATATGATCAAAACAGGGAATTATAGGTATATGTATATATACCTACAAAACAAGTAAAAATCATCAACGGACTCTCTCTAATCGCTTTTCCACCTAATTTTTGTTCTAGGATAACAAGCTAGTTAGGAATCCTTTATTTTTTTTCAACCTAATCGCTCTTTTGATTTTGGAAAAAATATCTTTATCAATATACTCTTTCTTTTACACATTTATCGCTACCCAAAAATATAATGGAAAATAGCTATATAGTTAGGACTCATAACAAAAATAAATAATCCATTCACCGGAAAAGCTTTTCCCATATCAAGCACTAATATCTTTTTAACGTACAATTAGATGGGGTAATCATTCAAATAAAAAAAATGAAAGCTCGTTGCTTTTTGTTTCCCTATTATAATTGGAGTCACCAAGCTCTATCCCTTTATTAATTAAACCCAACTGAATTTTTTTGTTCCGAGCCAAGAATTCACAAACAAAAATTCTGGCCGGATCCTATAAGAGAATGAAATATTTTTAGAATTCTTCATCGATACGACATGCTACTTTTTCCATTCATTCCTTTATGGATCAGTCGTGGTTTTACAAGCTCTACCAATGGTATGGACGAACCGATTGCTTCATAGAAATGTGTAAAAAATAGAATCGCTCTTAAAAGCCGAGTACTCTACCATTGAGTTAGCAACCCCAATACAATTTAGAAAATAACGTGGGTGTATATATCCAATCGCAATAAAAACAATAAAATGAAAAGATTGAATTGTCTAATAAAATATCAGACATTCAAAAAAATAGAAAAACTCAAAATGTTGAAGTCGAATTGATTCTCAACATACAAATGAACAGATAAAACAAAAAAAAAATTCTAAAAAAAAATGGTATACCACCTCTTTATCTACTATGTTATACATTATTATATATAATTATTATATATAATTGAATTACTTACCTTTTAATCAAAAAAGAATTTATTGGTTGTATCGCAGAAAATCCAATGAACCTACCATTTGATGAAGTAATAAAGCCTATTTCACGTGAGTAAATTGATCAATTTACTCACGATCGGATTATATTTATTTGATACACTATTGTCAATATTAGTATTGAAAAAGAATACAATCGAGAAAACAAACGAATAAAATAAAAATGATAAATTAGAAAATTTAAAATAGAAATCTAATAGTAATGAAATATTAATATTTCATTAAGACTATATTTTCTATTTCAAATATTAGAAATTCTATTATTATGTTATAAGTTATAATTGTTATAATTATTTATAACAAAAATTCTTTTAATATATAAAT